TAGATAAAGATAAAGTGGTGGGAAGTGCTGAAGTGAGAGGAATCCATATCAGCGATCGTACCGTCATTACTTCAATGATTGTAATTCTACCTGATCAATCACTCTTTTTTATCTGTATTTTCTTTCTCAGCATTTCATTTTAAGAAGAATCCTTTTTTGAATGATGGAATATCAGTTCTATATATGTTCCATATAGATAGATAGATATCTATCTATCTATAATGAAATGAATCCAAAATGGAGGAAGGGGGAATAGAAAGGGGAAGGAAGAACAGAAAGAGAACAGGGGGACGGAGGGGATGGAGAGAAGGGAAGGGGACGAAGAATTGCAAGGGGACATAAAAGATCGATCTATCGATACAGAGAATGAGAGATTAGTCAAAATCTCACATCAACGAATCCATATAAAAATAAAAATTGGATATGATCCGTTCTATGAATTAATGAATTCATAATCTATTTTAGAGAACAATATCTGCTCTTTTATCTTTCTCCCTATTTCCTTCATTTAGGATGAATGATCAAGAATGTAATTCTTTGTACTATTTTCCCTCGTCGTTACGACAAGGAATAGGAATGAACGGTTTATGTGCGGAACACAATAAGATAGGTTAGATAAAGATACATATGTTTCTGCTATCCATATGTTGGATATTTAGATGTATACATAGATACCATCTTAGGATAGGTGGAGAGTTAAACTACTGGTATGACCGGATCTATTATTCCTATTACTACCACTTAACCCTTTTCATTCTGGAACGGAGAAGAGGATCATAATTCTTATGATTATTAATTAATAACGGGAGATTTAGAGGTGAAAATAGCAGTTTACGGAAAAGGCGGAATTGGTAAATCAACGACTAGCTGTAATATCTCAATCGCCTTAGCAAGACGTGGCAGAAAGGTATTACAAATCGGATGTGATCCCAAACACGATAGTACTTTTACTCTTACAGGATTTCTGATACCTACAATTATAGATACTTTGCAGTCCAAGGATTATCATTATGAGGAGATTTGGCCCGAAGATGTAATTCACAAGGGTTATGGAGGGGTAGATTGTGTAGAAGCAGGGGGCCCACCCGCAGGAGCCGGATGTGGGGGATATGTGGTAGGGGAGACTGTGAAATTGTTGAAAGAATTAAATGCATTTTACGAATATGATATTATCTTATTCGATGTATTAGGTGATGTAGTTTGTGGAGGTTTTGCTGCTCCATTGAACTATGCGGATTATTGCGTAATAATTACAGATAATGGATTTGATGCATTATTCGCAGCTAATCGTATTGCTGTCTCTATCGGGGAAAAAACTCGTACACATCTACTCCGATTAGCAGGCTTGGTCGGAAATCGTACATCTAAAAGAGATCTTATCGATGGATATGTAGAAGTCTGTCCAATGCCCGTAATAGAAGTTTTACCTCTTATTGAAGATATTCGAATATCTAGAGTCAAGGGTAAAACCTTATTTGAAATGGTTGGATCTGAACCATCCCTTAACTATGTGTGTGAATATTATTTGAACATAGCAGATCAGATATTGTCTCAACCAGAAGGTATTGTACCGAAAGAGATTCCGGATCGAAAATTCTTCAGTTTACTTTCCGATTCCTACCTAAGTCCCATTAATGATGGGAAACAGGGGAAGAATCAGGAAAATTTGCTTGGATTTACGATGGTTTGAGATCAACAATTGATTCGTTGATCGGCTCGTTGGGGAAATCTATTTATGTCAGCGAAGATCTCTGAAACTCTCACTTTTGAATGTGAAACGGGTAATTATCATACTTTTTGTCCTATTAGCTGCGTATCTTGGTTATACCAAAAGATTGAAGACAGTTTCTTTTTGGTGGTAGGCACGAAGACATGTGGTTATTTTCTACAAAATACGCTTGGAGTTATGATCTTTGCAGAACCTCGCTATGCAATGGCAGAATTAGAAGAAGGAGATATCTCGGCTCAATTGAATGATTATGAAGAGTTGAAAAGGCTTTGTATTCGGATAAAAAAAGATAGGGACCCCAATGTCATCATATGGATAGGTACTTGTACTACAGAAATAATAAAAATGGACTTGGAAGGTATGGCACCAAAATTGGAATCTGAAATTGGAATACCAATTATAGTGGCAAGAGCAAACGGACTGGATCATGCTTTTACTCAAGGGGAAGATACTGTGCTAGCTGCGATGGCACATCATTGTCTAGAACAGAGATTATTCGTTCGTGAACGGAATGGAACTATACAAAAATTCCCTCCTCCCCTTGAAAAGGAAGGAGAATTCATAGAATACGGAGATCATCCCTCCTTAGCTCTTTTTGGATCCCTACCTTCGAACGTAGCTTCTCAACTCAGTCCGGAATTAAGGCGCCAATCTGTCAAGGTATCAGGTTGGTTACCAGCCCAGAGATATACTCATCTTCCGTCATTAGGTAATGGAGTTTATGTCTGTGGTATCAATCCATTTCTGAGTCGTACAGCAACCACTTTGGTAAGACGTGAAAGATGTAGATTAATTGGAGCTCCTTTTCCTATCGGTCCGGACGGAACGCGTGCTTGGATCGAAAAGATTTGTCCTGTATTTGATATTGAAACTCAGGGTTTAGAGGAAAGGGAGAAACAGATATGGGAAAGTTTGAAGGATTATATTTCTTTGGTACATGGAAAATCTGTATTTTTCATGGGAGATAATCTTCTAGAAATATCTCTAGCAAGATTCTTAATCAGATGTGGAATGATCGTTTATGAAATTGGTATTCCATATATGGATAAACGATATCAAGCTGCTGAATTAGCACTTTTGCGAGATACATGTATAAAGATGTGTGTACCAATACCACGAATTGTGGAAAAACCGGATAATTATAATCAATTACGACGTATACGTGAGTTACAACCCGACTTAGCCATCACTGGAATGGCTCATGCTGACCCATTAGAAGCAAGAGGAATGAATACTAAATGGTCGGTTGAATTCACCTTTGTGCAAATTCACGGATTTGCTAATGCTAGGAATGTCCTTGAATTGGTCACCCGACCTTTGCGGTGTAACGACAATTTAGAAGACTTGGGCCGGACCACCCTAGTAAAATAAAAAAAAAAAAAAAGAGACAACAAGTTTTAAATATCCCTCAATATTTCCGAATCGAATATATGTGCTAATGGCATATGCATATCTATTTGATATATGTTATAAACATATATGTGCATATATGCACATATATGGAGAGATCAAGTAAAGATCGATTTTAAATTGGGACCAATTCTATGAAATTGAATTCATGAATTAGAAAATGATAACTATTCATATCCAATATCTCCCATGTATATATGGGAGATATTGGAATAATTTCTATAATCATTCCACGTTTTTTAAGAAGGATTTTTAATATGATACTTATAGTGAATATGATACTTAGAATCTTGAGTCTACCATGGGATTCAATATCATCAAGGATAGAAGTATCGGGTCCGATCATTTTATTTGGACTCTATTACGGATTTATTACCACATTGCCCATTAGTCCTTCTCAGATATCCCCCATGAGAATTTTATTTCTAGAAGGAACTGTAGATGGTATAGTAACTATAAGTGGTTCTATTACGGGACAATTAATAGTTTTTTTATCGATGTACTATTCACCTATCTATACAGTATTGGGGAAACCTCACGCAATAACTTTATTAGTTGTACCATACATGTTCCTTCATTGTTTCCATACCAACGAGAAACTTTCAAATTCAAAATCTCTGTACCCCATAAATTCACTTAACAATTCTAGAATTCTAGGTCTATTTATGGATAGCCTAATTTTTCAATTACTGAATCCTATTATTCTACCAAGTCCTATATTAACGAGACTGATGAACCTTTTTCTTTTTCGTTATAGCAATAATATATCATTTGTAATAAGTAGTCTTTGTGGTTGGTTGGGTGGTCATGTTCTATTCATAAATTTGGCAAGATTGGTATCTTTCCGTATAGAACGTGATTCACCCATAGGTTATACTATATCAAAACGCTATATAAATCGAACTTTTAGTATTCTTATTTATTATTCCTGTTTATTCTATTTGGGCAGAACTCCGTCACCGTCTCTTATTTCTAATAAAGAAATAAAGGATGACTTTGTACATAAGGATCAAAATGAATTTAAAAGACTCCCCAACGAAGAATCACCATGGTTCGATCAACCATGGCCCATTATTTTGTTTGATCATCGCAGATGGAATAGGCCATTGCGATATATCAGAAATAGCCCATTTACTAACTCAGGTCCTGTAAAGACCGAAGTATCCCAATATTTCTTCGACACATGTTCAAGTGATGGAAAACAAAGGATATCTTTCACATCTCTACCTAGTGTGTCGGTATTTTGGGAAAGGATCAGAAGATATAGGAATCTTTCAGATACCTTTTCCTCATCCGAGGATCTTTATTATCAATGGATTTGCACTGAAGAGCAGAGAAAGGATAACTTGGGCAATGAATTCAGGAATCGAATAGAAGCTCTAAGCAATGGATCCCCTGTTGGAGATGTGATGGAAAAAGGAGTTAAATTATCCAATTATCAGGGAGATTCCTTTCCTAAGATACATGATCCCTTTCTGAATGGACCGTTCCGTGGAATAATTGATCAATTAAGGTCACCTTGGATTTTGAGCGATTCGATCAATTTGGATCTTCCGGATTTGACAAAGGTACCTACGAAGGACACCGCGGAAGGATCCTGGAATAATCAAATTGAAGATCGGATCTCTGATCATTGGCGAGAATTGGAACGCAAAAACTTTCCGCTACCCTGGGAACCACTACTTACAGATACCGTTCACTCGTTTATCTCAATCAATGAATTATCAGAAAAGAAAAAAGTTGAACCTATTTCAAAACAACTTTATCTATTAGCGGAACAAATGATCAGAAATTCGGATAATTGGAAGATCTATACGAAAGATTTGCCGAATATAGTTTCTTTGAAAGATCGAGGAATTCATCGAATAGATTTCTCGGAAATGGCTTCAAATAATGAAGAGATTCATGTAAAAGACTCGTCGAGAGATTTGTTGGAAATAGTCTCATATGATCGAAGAATTTATATTGAGGTTCTATTGGAAATAGCTTCATGTAATAAAGAGACCTATGCAAAATATTTGTTGGATATTCCTGGTATAATTGGCGGCGAGAAAAATGTCACAAGTCCCATGAGATGGGAATTAATCCTTAGTCTTCCTTCTGCGGAACAAGTTTCACTTTTCGAGCATTTGGAACAGAAGGAATGGACAGTACTTCGGGATCTTTGGATAAATTCATCTACGGGTGATTCGACCCAAACAAAATCTATTTCTGCCTTTTGCGGGAAATTCTTATTCAATGACCCTTTCGAAATTATAGAGATTCAGAAACTTGTGCCTCGATGGTCCTACAATTTGAGAAGCGGTAAATACGACTTCATACCCTCAATAAATGATCTTCGTCCAAGAAAGATCAGGAGTATAACAATTATCGATCCGAACGGAATACAGAGAATTGTGAGACGTTATTCGGAAGAGTCAGATTTTCGCCGTAACCTAGTAAAAGGATCCATGCGTGCTCAAAGACGTAGAACTATAATATGTAAAATGATACAAACGGGTACACATTCCCCTTTATTTCTATTTTTGGGAAGAATGGAGATACCCACTTTTTTAAAAGATTCTTTTTATATGCCCAATAGAGTAGATCTGGAACAAATTGTTACGAATTTTCTAAATAAAGACTTGAAATCGAGAAGAACTTATTCTGGGGAGAGATCAAAAGTTGATCGTCTCTCAATAGCAGACAAATTGGATTTTTCACTAAATCAAAAAATAAGAGGTTTTATATTAGTGACCCAATCAATTCTTAGAAAATATATAATTTTACCCTCATTAATAATAGCTAAAAATATTGGTCGTATGCTATTATTTCAAGTCCCTGAATGGGATGAAGATTGGGGGGAATGGAGTAGAGAAATTCATATCAAATGCACTTATGATGGGATTGAATTTTCAGAAACGGAATTTCCGGACAGATGGCTCAGGGATGGTATTCAGATCAAGATTCTATTTCCTTTTCGTTTGAGACCTTGGCACGGATCTGAGCTCCAATTTGACAAAGGAGAAAAATCGAGTTCTAGCTATTTAACGACCTGGGGATTGGAAACTGAAGTACCTTTTGGTTATCCAAAAAAAATACCTTCCTTTTGGGAACCCATTATCAAAGAATTGAAAGGACGATTGATAAGAACAATTCTATCAGGAATAGGACGAATAAAGGAATCTGGACCTCAACCAGATAATAGGAGTACAGAAAATCTCGGAATAAATGACCAGATCCTCAATAAATATCAATTGCTCATCGGGACTAGGCCTGCGGGTAGTGCAAATTTTTCATCGGAGATTCAGGATCGACCTGGATATGGAACTCAAACAACTATTGAAGATCTAGATGATTGGACAACCACAATGAATGATCAGATCGAACAGATCACTGAGAAATATCTAGTGAATTTAGGGATTAATGTCGATCTAGAGGAAAAAAATAATCAATGTTCTAGTTATATAGAATCGGAATCAAAAAAGCGATTGATTCAGATTCGGCAAATACTTGTTCAATTTAGAAAGAGAAGTGTACGATTTTTTTGGAAATGGCCCTATTCAATAAATCTATTTATTGAAAGAATGGGCAGAGATATTTCCCTAAGTGTTATTCGCCTCATCAGGTTGAACATACAATTTTGTATTAGATCGACGAGGAATCTTGTAGCAATTTACAGAAGAATTTTCATTTTGAAGAACGATATTTCGAAGACAAATAAGGATAAAATTCCCAACTACCATTCAATTACCAAAGAGATACGAGATTTACAAGTTGGTACCGATCGGGACATGATCTTAATGTCCCAAGCATATCTATTTAACGAGATATGGCAAATAAGATCAATGAACAAGTCCCATTCAAAATATATATTACAATATCGAACATCGTATCCTTTTTTAAAAGGAAAGATCAAAGAATTTTTCAATATACAAGGAATATTGGATTCTAAAGAACCGCAAGATTTGAGAGCAAATGACTGGAAAGAGTGGTTAAAATGTTACGATCGATACAATTTATCCTCACAGATATGGTCTGGAATAGCACCACAGAGATGGAGAAATGAGATGAGTAAGCAACGGACGACTGAGAATCGAGATTCTCTTCATTCCTATGAAGAAAATAGATTCATTCCCTATGAACAACAACAGGGATATCCCTCATTTTGGGTAAAACCTTCTCCGGGACGAACCCGGAAACTGAACAAACGTTACAGATACAATCTTTTCTCATATAGTTATATCGATTTCACAAAAGATTTCGATCTTAACGGACTGCCAGTACGGCAGAATGAACGGGAAGAGATTCTCTCTAATAGTATTATACGTGAATCGGAACTATTTGATATACCGGATAATATCAATATTACCGATTATCAAGAGATTCCTAGGGAAAGATATATTCATGATATTACGAATTCAAAAAAGGATGAAGATCAGAAGGATTTCGGTTACAATATTCTCAATTATCAAGAAATTGACAAGGAGGATATTTGTTCTATTACGAATTCTCAATGGATCGACGAGAAAGAAAGAGACAATTTTGATATTACTGATTCTCCGAGAATTAATCGAAGAAGAACGGATCGTTCCGGATCAAATTTAAGATTCTGGTTATTCCCAGAACTTGTAGGAATGAATGATACATATAAAACTGAATTGATGATCATACCAAGAAAATCGCTTATACGAGAAGAACACGAAGATATTTTTGGATCATATAGGAAAGAAGAAAATATTAGATCGAATGTCCGAGACCGAGAAGAAAGAGAACAACAGAAAGAAGATATTGGATCCTATGTTCAAGAACAAGAATATGTTAGATCGAATGTTCAAGACCAAGAAAAGTATGTTGGATTGGATAGTCAGGACAAAGAAAAAAAGGATAATGGGAACAATGAATACGATGAGGTAGAATTTCTGCTGGAAGATGGAAAAACTGTTGAAACTGCTATTCAATTTAGATGGGCAGAATCCATAGCGAGGGAACTCGAAAATAACATCAATATATGTTCTCTTTTAAGTGGAATGAAGGATCCGGAGAGAATTGCTATACCCTATCTTCGAACGGGAGATTTGGACCTGGATCTAATGTCTCATTCGATTGATAAGGATGTTTCAGGAACAGTAAAGGATGGAATATTAATTGTCGAACCATTTCGTTTATCTGGGGTATTGGATGACCAATTCCTGATGTATAAAATCGTAAGTATTTCATTAAGATTTAAGAATAGGTTCCGGGGAAGGGCAGATGTAAATCTTTCTGATGGATCTATACGACACGGAGGAATTCTTGGAGATGGGAATGAAAACATTTCAAGTTCTCTCATTTTTGAAGATATTTTGCTTCCGAGACGTCGTAGAGAATTTAGAATTCTAAATCGTTTCGATCTGGAGAATGATCTAGATGGAAATGCAGAACTTTCCGATGAAAAGGACGTACAAAACTACGAAGAACTCATGGAAAGAGATAAACATCTTGATATAGATATAACCCAAATGACTAAACGTTTTCTTTGGCCTAGTTATCGATTAGAGGATCTGGCTTGTATGAATAGATATTGGTTCAATACAAATGATGGGAGTCGGTCTGTTATGTTAAGAATACGTATGTATCCCTAATTTTCTATTAGGAAATGGGATCTATTTAATAGAGATTCGATATCTATCTATCTATAAATGGATAGATAGATGGATAAATAGATAGATATGTAGATAGTGTATTTCATAATACATCCATATCCGCATCAATGGAATGAATCGAAATCCTAAAAGATATTTCTATTTGGATTCGATCTATTCGATTCTATCGATATAGGAATCTCTCATCTATCTGTATCCCGCTGCAAAGCCAAATTGGAGAAACTCGTTTCTCCGTGAGGAGATAAATTCTCTATCTGTCATTCAATGGGAATGTTCGGAACAAATTCTTCCATGGACCATGGAAAAATTAATAGATCTCATTCTTCTTTCTGACCATGAATCAATCTCATTCATTCTATCTCGAGAAAAATAGTTTTTATGCCAAAGAATTCGCCCATTCGTTCATCTCTGATTCTTAAAGAACGGAGAAGATCCGTTGAATCTCAGATATATCATTTAACTGATCGGATTCTGAGACTTACTCATCATTTGGAATTGCACAGAAGAGACTATTCATCCCAAAGAGGTTTGTGGCAAATTTTGGGGAAACGTAAGCGACTTCTGGTTTATTTGTCCAAAAGGAACAGACCTCGTTACGAAGATTTAATTGGTCAACTAAGTATTCGTGGGCTAAAAATCCGTTGATTTCAAACGAAATTTTCAATTCCAAAATTTTTTTTGGTTGTTAGATTCCGGATCTTAATGAGCCGTTCCTTTGTTTCCATCAATTTATAGAACGAATCAGAGGAGAATGACATATGACCGTGCTTGCTACAGAAAAAGACTCCGTGATAGTAAGTATGGGCCCTCATCATCCATCGATGCATGGTGTTCTTCGACTTATTGTTACTCTAGATGGTGAAGATGTTATTGACTGTGAACCTATATTAGGTTATTTGCATAGAGGGATGGAAAAAATTGCCGAGAACCGAACAATTGTCCAATATCTTCCCTATGTAACACGATGGGATTATTTAGCCACTATGTTTACAGAAGCAGTAACGGTAAATGCGCCGGAAAGATTGGGAAATATTCAGGTACCTAAAAGGGCTAGCTGTATCAGAGTTATCATGCTAGAGTTGAGTCGTATAGCTCCCCATTTGTTATGGCTTGGGCCTTTCATGGCTGATATTGGTGCACAGACTCCTTTCTTTTACATTTCCAGAGAAAGGGAAATTATCTATGATTTATTCGAAGCTGCCACGGGTATGCGAATGATGCATAATTATTTTCGTATCGGAGGAGTAGCTGTAGATTTACCCTACGGTTGGATAGATAAATGTTTGGATTTTTGCGATTATTTCTTATCCAAAGTGGCTGAATATGAAAGGCTTATTACGCGCAATCCCATCTTTTTAGAACGAGTTGAAGGAGTAGGCATCATTGGTAGAGAAGAAGCAATAGATTGGGGTTTATCAGGACCTATGCTACGAGCTTCCGGAATACAATGGGATCTTCGTAAAGTTGATCATTACGAATGTTACGATGAATTTGATTGGGAGGTCCAATGGCAAAAAGAAGGGGATTCATTAGCTCGTTACTTGGTACGAATTGGGGAAATGACAGAATCTATCAAAATTATTCGACAGGCCCTAAAAATAATTCCGGGAGGACCCTATGAGAATTTGGAAGCCCGGCGCCTCGATAAAGGCAAAGATTCGGAATGGAATGATTTTGAATTTCGATTTATTAGTAAAAAACCTTCCCCTACTTTTGAGTCACCAAAACAAGAACATTATGTGAGAGTAGAAGCTCCCAAAGGAGAATTAGGAATTTTTCTAATGGGAGATGATAGTATTTTTCCCTGGAGATGGAAAATTCGCCCACCTGGTTTTATTAATTTGCAAATTCCTCCTCAACTGGTTAAAAGCATGAAATTGGCCGATATCATGACAATTTTAGGTAGTATAGATATCATTATGGGAGAGGTTGATCGTTAAGATGGTGATTAATACGACGGATCCTGAGGAACGAGTTATCAATTTATCTTTTGTACTGGGATTTATAAAAGAGATCTTCGGTCTCATATGGATTAGAATTTACATTCTTATTCCTATATTGGGAGTTTTAATAGGATTATTAGTTATTGTATGGCTTGAAAGAAAGATATCTGCAGGAATACAACAACGTATTGGACCTGAATACGCCGGTCCCTTGGGAATTCTTCAAGCTTTAGCAGATGGGATCAAACTACTTCTGAAAGAGGATATTATCCCATCTAGAGGGGATCTTTGGTTATTCAGTATTGGACCAGCTATAGTGGTTATACCAATTCTTTCGAGTTATTTAGTAATTCCCTTCGGCCGCCACATCGTTTTAGCTGATCTTAGTATAGGTGTTTTTTTCCGGATCGCCGTTTCAAGTATTGCTCCTCTTGGACTTCTTATGGCGGGGTATGGATCAAATAATAAATATTCTTTCTCAGGTGGTCTCCGAGCTGCTGCTCAATCCATCAGTTACGAAATCCCTCTAGCTTTATGTGTGTTATCTATATCTCTACGTGTGATCCGTTGCAATATGAGCTTTTCCCCTATCTCTATAAGAAAGGAAAGGAGATTAATAGGATGAATATTTCTTATTCATTCCAACTGATAAACTAGATAGTCATATGGGTGAGATCAAACAGCTTATGAATTCGCAGTAATAGGATCGAGTCCCATCCCCTGTACAAGAGTGAAGGCATGCACAACCAGTGAAAACTGTGTACCCCAGTTAAGATATTAGTATCGAGGCCTGACAGCGGGGGCAAAGGAAAAAAAACTGTATGAAGCTCATACTATCATACTGAAGATCGAGCAAAAGTAGATGGTCAGGAACACAAAAATGCACGAAAGGTTAGTGAGAGATAACGAAACATATTTCGAGAAATGTTTCTATATCAATGGGATGATAATGAGGACTTGACGTTGGTAGGGATGATCAAGTAGTACTTCCCCAGAACCCCGATCTGGAGTATGTTCCTATTTACTTAAAAAGGAATGACTATCAGGAACGAAGTAATCCTTTTTGCAGTTCTCCTCTCCTTCTCCCACGAAAAGATGGATAAAGGATGTTTCTTCTCCTTTTTTTCATAAAGATCTAATTTGAATCAATGGACTACTGCCGAAGTCTCATTCGTGATTGACGGAATCTCGAGTGAAATGGAATATGGATCCATAGTGGGAAAAAGTAATTGTTGTAGTATTTCATTAATGGATCCGAATTTTTACTAACAAAGAATTGTGAAGGTCAAGATAGGTTCAAAAGCTCTTGTTATTGTAGCAGACAGAATCTCATTGGTCCAATTCATGAACACTTCGATGTTTCTTTTCTCTTTTATTCTCTTTCCCCATTGTGCGAGGTGCATAACGAGATAATATAAAAGGATTGTTCTTTCTACTTCTCGATGGCCATTGAGGAGCCGTATGAAGCTGAAGTTTCACGTACGGTTTCGGAATAGAGATGAGAACGGTGATGCTATTATCGACTATAATTATCCAACAGTTTAGGTACGGTTGATATAGTTGAAGCACAGTCTAGATATGGTTTTTGGGGATGGAATTTGTGGCGTCAACCTATAGGGTTTATAGCTTTCTTTATCTCTTCCCTAGCAGAATGTGAAAGATTGCCTTTTGATCTACCAGAAGCGGAAGAAGAATTGGTAGCGGGTTATCAAACCGAATATTCGGGTATAAAATTTGGTTTATTTTACGTTGCTTCCTATCTGAATCTATTAGCTTCCTCATTATTTGTGACAATTCTCTATTTGGGCGGATGGAACTTTTCCATTCCATCCATACCAATTTCGGAATATTTCGAATGGGATTCTATTAATGGAACTAGTGAGGTCCTTGGCATAACGATGGGGATCCTTATCACATTAGCTAAAGCTTATCTGTTCTTGTTCATTTCTATCACGGCGAGATGGACTTTGCCCAGAATGAGGATAGACCAATTATTGGATCTTGGTTGGAAATTTCTTTTACCTATCGCTCTGGGTAATTTATTACTGACAGCTTCTTTTCAACTTCTTTTATTGTGACAAAATATCATTCCAAAAATAGATTCTGTAACACATCCGAAATTGGTAGATTGAATACATCTATAAAGAGAAAGAAATAGAATAGACACGAAATGATCCATTCAAGGATATCTACCATATGTTTTCCATGGTGACTGGATTCATAGATTATAGTCAACGAGCGATACAAGCTGCGAGATATATTGGTCAAGGTTTTATGGTTACCCTATATCACATGAATCGTTTACCCATGACTATTCAATATCCCTATGACAAATTGATCCCATCAGAACGATTTCGCGGACGGATTCATTTCGAATTTGATAAATGTATTGCTCGTGAAGTATGTGTCCGTGTATGTCCGATCGATCTACCCGTTGTTGATTGGAACTTTGGAAGAGATATCGGAAAAAAACGATTAGAAAATCATAGCATTGATTTCGGAATTTGTATCTTTTGTGGGAATTGTGTCGAATATTGTCCCACAAATTGTCTGTCGATGACTGAAGAATATGAACTTTCGACCTATGATCGTCATGAATTGAATTATGATCAGATTGCTCTAGGACGTTCACCAATATCGGTGATTGAAGATTCTACAATTCGAACAATTTTCAGTTCAACTTCTTTGTCCGAGAAAACTATGGACGGACATTTAGATCCAAGAACTGTTACCAGTTCTCCGGATTCAATCTGAAGTTCCGATCAGGGAGAACCGATGAATAGGGACCCTATTTTTTTTTTTTTTTTTTTCGAATTGACTGGGAATTAGTAATTCTGTTTAAAATTACACTAGGAATATGACCAATGATATATCATTGATTATAATATATCCTTGACCAATCTAATTCTGGATCAGTCTATCTAATTTACATATCCGAATAGTTACAGTATGAATATTCATGTTGGTATATAAAATAGGTATATGGATAGGGTAACTTCTTTGTTTAGTGAATGGGATTGTGAGAAGTAATATTGGAACTTACCGTACATATAATGGATCTACCTGGGCCGATACGTGATATTCTTTTGGTCCCTCTAGAGCTGGGTCTCATATTAGGAGGTTTGGAAGTAGTACTACTTACCAATATAATTTATTCTGCCCTTTCATTGGGACCGGTTCTTGTTTGTATATCTTTATTATATATTTTATTGAACGCAGATTTTGTAGCTGCTGCACAAATCCTGATCTACGTAGGAGCTGTCAATGTCTTGATCGTGTTTGCCGTGATGTTGATGAATAATCAAAAATATCCAAATTTTGTTCCTCTCTGGACCGTCGGAGATGGTATCACTTTAGTAGTTTGTACGAGTCTCTTCTGTTCATTAATTACTATTATCCTGAACACATCATGGTCCGAGATATCTATGACTACAAAATCGAATCAAATTTTAGAACAGGACTTAACAAACAACGTTCAACGTATTGGGGCTCATTTATCAACTGATTTTTTCCTTCCATTCGAACTTCTTTCTATAATACTTTTAGTTGCCCTCGTGGGAGCAATTACTATAGCTCGCCGAGAGGAAATAGTTTGAATGTCAAATATCGAGTGAAGTATCGTGATATTAGGAGAAGTATGATCTTTGATCTTCCAGATAATATAAAATAATAAACTTTATAGAACTTCTGTTCGTATCTAGATCAATCGAGGTTAATAGGGAGTTTATCAATTATGCTCGAGCATGCGCTTATTTCAGGTGCTTATTTGTTCTCTATCGGTATTTATGGACTGATCACAAGTCGGAACATGGTTAGAGCACTTATGTGTCTTGAGCTAATACTGAATGCGGTTAATGTCAATCTCGTAACATTCTCCAATTATTTTGATAGTCGACAAGTAAAGGGAGACATCTTCTCGATCTTTGTTACCGCTATTGCAGCCGCTGAAGCAGCCATTGGATTAGCTATTGCTTTAGCAATATATCGTAACAGAAAATCGACTCGTATCGATCAATTTAATTTGTCAAAATGGTAATAGAGCACATAGAATCTCCGGATTGATCGGGAATAAGTAGATTTCTAAATCTACAAATAAAAAATAGGTATATCCATCTATCAATCTATATAAATAGATATAGATACACAAATCTATGTATATAGTAGATATACCTATTATCTGCATGTAATCGAAATCAATGTATTATTATTATCGATGAAAAGCGTTATTCAATCCATATCGAACTCATTAACAAATTGTATCTGACCAACACAATTGAGTCAGATTTAGTAGAATCCAGAAAGATCGAAGTTATACAAGTAACTTCACCCTACTGAACAGATGCATGATATAAATATATCCATTCATAATATCACTGATAGTACAATTACTAATTCGTCTGATATCAATAATATCTTGTTATTGATCTATATTATAAGATCTTATCAAATTGATAACTTCTGACATCCTAACTAATGGGAGTTAATAGATCCAATGGCACATTCAGTCAAAATTTATGATACATGTATCGGCTGTACTCAATGTGTACGAGCTTGTCCCACAGATGTATTGGAAATGATACCTTGGGAAGGATGTAAAGCTAAGCAAATTGCTTCTGCTCCAAGAACAGAAGATTGTGTAGGTTGTAAGAGATGCGAATCTGCTTGTCCAACAGATTTCTTGAGTGTACGTGTTTATTTGTGGCATGAGACAACTCGCAGTATGGGTCTAGCTTACTAATAAACATAGACCACAAAAATTGTTAGATCTATCTCCTATTTATTATTCTCCTTTTTTTTTCTTTCACTGGTAAAAACCCATACTCAACCCGAGATATTGAGCATGGGTTTTTCTATAGAAAATTACTTCCATTTTCATCATGAGCGATTTACCCTGGTTAACAATAATTGTTATTTTGCCCATATCTGCGGGTTCCTCAATCCCATTGTTCCCTCATAGAGGGAATAATATAATTCGATGGTATACTCTGGGTATCTGCTTATTAGAATTCCTTCTAATGACCTATACATTTCGTTATCATTTTCATTTCGACGATCCATTGATCCAATTGGAAGAAGATTATGACTGGATAGATCTTATTGACCTTCATTGGAGACTGGGAATTGATGGACTTTCTATTGGACCTATTTCATTGACGTCATTTGTTACTACTTTAGCCACTTTAGCCGCTTGGCCAGTTACTCGAAATCCCCGATTGTTCTATTTCTTGATGTTGGCAATGTACAGTGGCCAAGTAGGATTATTTGCTTCTCGAGATATTCTACTTTTTTTTCTCATGTGGGAGCTAGAACTAATTCCCGTTTACCTACTTCTATCCATGTGGGGAGGAAAAAGACGTCTATATTCGGCTACAAAGTTCATTTTGTACACTGCAGGTGGTTCTATTTTTATCTCAATGGGAGCTTCAAGTATGGGTCTCTATGGATTTGATGGACCAACATTAGATTTTGAAATATTGGCTAATAAATATTATCCTGTAGTACTGGAAATAGTATTCTATTTAGGATTCTTCATCGCTCATGCCATCAAATTGCCAATTCTCCCTTTACATACCTGGCTACCGGATACTCATGGGGAAGCGCATTATAGTACATGTATGCTTTTGGCTGGAATTCCATTGAAAATGGGGGGATATGGATTAATTCGAATTAATATGGAATTATTACCTCATGCTCATTCTCTATTTTCACCGTGGTTGGTAATAGTAGGAGCGGTTCAAATTATCTATGCAGCTCTAACTTCTCTGAGTCAACGTAATTTGAAAAGGAGAATAGCCTATTCATCAGTATCTCATATGGGTTTTGTAATTGTAGGAATTGGTTCCATGGCAGATACGAGTCTTAATGGAGCCATTTTGCAGATGATTTCTCATGGATTAATTGGTGCTGCACTTTTCTTCTTGGCAGGAACAAGTTACGATGGGATACGTACTCTTTTTCTTGACGGGATAGGAGGAATGGCTATACCAATGTCCAAAATATCTACTATGTTCAGTAGCTTTTCAATGGCTTCCCTCGCATTGCCAGGAATGAGTGGTTTCGTAGCGGAATCTATGGTACTTCTGGGAATAATTACTAGTCGTAAGTATTCTTTGACTTTTCAAATAGTTATTGCTGCAATAATGGCAATTGGAATGATATTAACTCCTATTCATTTATTATCTATGTTACGTCGAATGTTCTATGGATATAAGTTTTTGAACATCTTGAACCCCTATTTAAAGGATTCTGGACCACGAGAAATCTTTATTTCGATTTGTCTTTTTCTGCCAGTAATAGGTACTGGTCCTTATCCTGATTTAGTCTTATCTCTATGGGATAAGAAAGTGGAAGCTATTATGTTCCGATCCTTCCATGAATAACTCCTTTCGAACTTTTCATCAGATAAATTGTCAACTAGATAGTCATGGGATACAATCAAATTATCCTATTCATCTCTCGAAGAGAGAGGAATAGGATGGGGTCAAAATAATTAACAATTAATTTGTTTCGGATGTAATTCAAATTATTTCAAGTAGTGATCATATTAGAATAACTATTTGAAAGAACTTGAAAAAATTACTAATTCCATTTATCAATTCCGTATAATAACTATACTATTATAATAACTATACTATATGAAATATATTCTTCTTTATGGAATATATTCTTCTTTTTTTCTTCCATAAATCCCGGGTCCAAGTCCATTTTTAGTTCTGTGCTAAATCAACCATCCATAGCTATGTAAACCTATTCCTAATAGATCGACCCCCAAATAACAGATCCAAACTATAAAAGATCCTAAAGAAGCTATAATTGCCGAGTTCTCATCTTGCCAACCTTTATTCACCCTGGTATGCAAATAAATTGCAAATATGATCCAAGTAATCAATGCCCAAGTCTCTTTAGGATCCCAACTCCAACGAGATCCCCATGCTTCATTAGCCCATACTGCTCCAGAAAGAATACCTATAGTTAAAAGAAGAAAGCCTAGACCAATAACACGATAACTCCAATAATCTAATTGTTGAGTCAATTGACATTTACGATGATTTGTGAATGACAAATAAAAAGTGTTTTGCAAATCACTCTTTTCTTGTTCATGTAAATACAAATTATTCCTGGAGGGAAAGGGCCAAATGAATGAATTGTCCCTCGCACTGAGAAGCGAAAGAATCCTTCTATTTCTCCGAAATGTAATGATCAGAAAAGCTATTGATGATAGGGATCCACATAAAAGGGTTGCATAGCTGAGTAATATCATGCTTACATGCATCATTAACCAATGGGATTGCAGGGCAGGTACCAACATTGCAGATTGTTGCATTTCCTTCGGAAGACCTGAAGTAGCAAAACCATGAGTTAACATAGTGCTTGGTGCAGTGATTGCACCTAATCCTCGATCCTTTTGGCTTCGTACTTCTAGAATTATATGAATCACAGATGAACTCCATGAAAGGAACATGAATGACTCATACAAATTACTTAACGGTAAATGTCCCGAATAAAGCCAACGAGTAATTAATAATCCCGCTGTACAGACAAAAGTAACTATCATGCCTTTTCCTCCCGAACTACTTAGCCCTTCAATTTGATGGACCAAGGTTCCCCAATAAGCGAGAGTGACAACAGAAATGAGAGAAAAAGAAATGTGAGCCAATATATGTTCTAAGGTTATGAATATCATAATAAACCCATTTCTTCATTTGATTTTAAAATAGGATCGATAATAGAAATACGATAGGATAAATTAAAAATAGTCAATAGAAAAGAGTGATCTATTATAAAGAAAAGATAAATAGAAATGAATTGAACAGAATAGGAGGGAGATCAACGGAATTTTATTCTAAGAATGCCGCCACTCGGATTCGAACCGAGATGCCCTAGCACTGCTTCCTAAGAGCAGCGTGTCTACCAATTTCACCATGGCGGCTTGGTAAAGACATACTAACCCATTTGTGCCAGATCGTCAATGTGTTCAAAACAGGTTTAACAGGGGGAGTAATTAATGGAGATTGGGGGATGTTCGAAATCTAAGTTCGGACATTGAATCAATGTGATGTTGATCATTACAACGGAGCATGGCGCAGCTTGGTAGCGTGCCATCTTGGGGTGATGGAGGTCGCAGGTTCAAATCCTGCTGCTCCGAAGGGGAATGAAGAGTCCTATTAAATTCCATCATTGAACAAGAGATCTCTTAAATTATCTTGATAGAATGGAAGCAGCTAGATCCCGAACATGGAAGAGAGATACATGGAAAAAGATTTCATGCCGTAACTTTACCGATAACGATTTGTGAATATCGCGGGCTTAGTAAGAAGAGTTTCTCGAGCTATTGGAATGTAAAAAAAAAAAAAAAAAAAATGGATTATTCATTCCCCTTAAATCACGTTCTGGAAAGTGAGAGCTAGGCCATTAATGGGGGGCCAATGACGGGCGGGGATCAGATATACTAAGATGTTGTGCAAGGTTATACATCTATACTTTGGCCAGTCCCCTTAGAATTATGTTCTTCCTATGTTCTTGAAAACGGGTCATAAATGGCTAGAGTTATTGTATCTCTAGCCATGAGTCATCTTAAAAAATCGAGCACTTTCTCTATATGACCATAAAGGAGATAACCGTTGAGGAGTAAAATGGATCTATTAAGTTCCTATTCTGTATCTAGCAATTGTGTGAAATCCCGAATGGAATAAGAAGAGTAAGAGAAAGATGAATCCCGATATCTGAAATTAGGAATTAGGAATTATTCACCGAGATCTGAGCAATAATTCACTCGAGTGACACAGTAACACATAGATTCGAGTCATCCAAAATGAACGAGTGATTTTGTGTGTGAATACTATACTCAGATGATCCCGTAGGTTCTATAACTATTTAAAATGAAACTAATTACTCCGAGGTTATTATCTAAATACATATCTATTTAAATAGATATCTATCCATATAAATAGATATTCAATAAGATGTTGATGAGGTAAAGCTATCAGAAATCTAAATAAGGGTAATGCTAAATTAATCCGGGATTCTTCTGAAGAATGATGCTGGGGAATCTTTCCCCAGCGGTAAAGGAAGTATGGATGAATGGTTTAAGAATCGGAAGAATGGTTAAGGAATCCCCCTCTCTCAGTCGGTCATAAATGAATGCTGTAGTGAAACCGAATCATGATTTGTCTCTTTGTCTGTCCGACCCCAGTATCGTTCCCAGTATTGTTCGAAAGAGCCAGGGAATGACTTCTTTCCCATTATTGCCCTCTACTAGGGGGCATACCTGTTGATGTTATGAATCATTGGATTCATTAATGGATGTGGATTTAGATGATCCAGAGGGCTTATCATTTGTTGTGCAGTAAAAAATTTTTGACCGACCGGTCGAGATAGACTCAGCTAAGGAAAAAGCTTTTACCGCGGCCTGATCTGCTTTTCCCTTCCAAACATTTTTACGAATTCGTTTTCTGGATTTAGAAGTGCGCTTCTTCGGAACTGCCATGATGAACAATGCTTTTCATTCATATATTTCGATGTGATAGACATATATGTACATATCTATCTATCTAGATAAATATTATCTATCTAGATAAATATTATTAGATTGATATTCAATCTTGTATATATCGCGTTATTCTATGCAGTATAGAGATATACGTACATATAGAGATATGTATATCTCTATATGTATATCTCTCGTTATTTCTATTCTAAAAGTTTAAAGATCTAGCTCCTCGAAATCTTCATAATTTGTGATAAAATTACATTATTTCGTTATATGAATAATGATTTATTTACTGCAGAATCCATTCGTTCTCATTTCTTTGGACAGATAGAATCTACTACGGATCAAATCGAATTTTGTCGATGTCTTAACCTACGTACACCGTGTCCTCTTTCTAGGAAATGCATTTCTTACTTAATTGGTCAGTTCATCTCCAGGAGAATCCTGTGGGATTATCCCTCTTATTTCATTTTACAGCCGAGAATGTCTGATATTAGTAATAGATCTATGGTAAATCAATAGTAATAAATGGATATTTTGGCATTCCGTCCATCCATCCGGTCCTAATCCTAATGATGTGGAGTGACAAATACCATAAGATCTATCTGGCCCGTTCGGAGTTGTTCACTCCTGATTCCAATTATTACGTATATACTTGTTATTTAAGATTAGGAGCGAATATGTATCGAACAGATTCGATCAAATATCATAATCTAGAATAGCTCTCTAATTGGTTCGATTCTTGTCAGGTTTTATCATGAATATTTTTGCAGGACCAGAGTGTCAAACATCTCTATTGGTTTATAAAAATCTATGTGATATAAGATAATATATGGGAAAAGTGTACAATTTTGGATGTGCACAACTCTATCTCGTTGATGAGTACCTGAAGAAACTAGGGTTCCTATTCATCTGGCATTTCATATTAATTAATGATTAATCAGCTCGAACTTTCTATTTGTGGAAGGAGAAGGAAAAATAGATGGATGGAATCCATCCCATCGTTCCTCCTGATTTACGACCCCTTTTGATTTGTTCCTTTCGTAATCCAGTGGATCGGAAACCAGTAATGGGAAATGAAAAAAAAAAAAAGAAAAAAAAAAAGAGAAAAAATCTTTCTAAAAATTACTCGATCTTCCTATGGAACTTATATATAAATATGTTTGGATCGTGCCTTTCCTTCCACTTTCAGCCTCTGTGCCAATAGGATCGGGATCCTTACTTTTTCCAAGGGCAACCAGGGGTCTTCATCATATATGGGCTCTTATCAGCATTTCCCTGCTAGGTATAGCTATGCTCCTTTCTTTCAATCTATTCTTGCAGCAAATTACAGGTGGTCCCGTCTATCAATATTTATGGTCCTGGACCATTAATAAGAATTTTTCCCCAGAGTTGGGCTATTTGATCGATCCACTTACTTCCATTATGCCAATATCAGTTACTACTGTCGGAATCATGGTTATGATCTACAGTGATAATTATATGTCTCATGACCAAGGATATGTGAGGTTCTTTGCTTATCTTAGTCTTTTTAATGCTTCTATGTTGGGACTAGTGATTAGCCCTAATCTAGTACAAATATATATATTTTGGGAATTAGTAGGAATGTGTTCTTATTTATTAATAGGTTCCTGGTTTACTCGACCCAGTGCAGCCAATGCCTGTCAAAAAGCGTTTATTACTAATCGTATAGGAGATTTTGGACTATTATTAGGAATTCTAGGATTTTATCAGATAACGGGTAGTTTCGAATTTAGATATTTATTGGGAAGATCTAACGAATCGATTGCTAGTAATGAAGTTAGTTCATTCTTTGCTACTCTGTGTGCTTTTCTCTTATTTTTAGGTCCAGTAGCTAAATCCGCACAATTTCCACTTCATGTATGGTTACCTGATGCTATGGAAGGGCCTACCCCTATATCAGCTCTTATACATGCCGCTACTATGGTAGCAGCAGGAATTTTTCTCGTAGCTCGATTGTTCCCTCTTTTCAAAGCTCTACCTTTCATAATGAATCTCATCTCTTGGACAGGTGGAATAACGGCTCTATTGGGAGCGACTATGGCTCTTGCTCAAAGTGATCTTAAAAGAGGTTTGGCTTATTCTACTATGTCCCAATCAGGTTATATGGTGTTAGCTCTAGGTACAGGTTCTTATCGAGCTGCTTTGTTCCATCCGATTACACATGCCTATTCTAAAGCGTTATTGTTCCTAGGATCTGGATCAGTGATTCATTCCATGGAATCTCTTGTTGGATATTGCCCCGCTGAAAGTCAGAATATGGCTCTCATGGGTGGTTTAAGTAAATACATGCCAATTACAGGAACAACCTTTCTTTTAGGTACACTTTCTCTTTGTGGTATTCCCCCCTTTGCTTGTTTTTGGTCTAAGGATGAAATTATTAGTGATAGTTGGCTATATTCTACCATTCTTGGGGGGATAGCTCGATCCGCAGCAGGATTTACTGCATTTTACATGTCTCGTATGTATTTTCTTGCTTTCGAAGGAGATCTCCGCGTAAATTTGTATAACGACCCTATTCCGTTCTATTCGATCTCTATGTGGGGAGAAAAAGAATCTGGTACATTCACCGAAACTGAAATGGGTTCTATGTCGCAATTACCGGGAAATAAGAACTCTTCTTCCTCTGAAGGAGTATTTAAATTCTCAGGGAAGATGGAACAATTCGATGGTAAACCTATGGAATATCTGGTTATTACTCATCCTCTCGATAAAGGGGATCCTCCATATCCCAAGGAATCGGACAATACAATGCTATTGCCTTCACTTGTACTGGGACTATTCACTCTATTTGTGGGATCTATAGGAGTTTCTTTTGTTCAAGGAGAAATAAGTTCTGATATCTTATCCCAACGGTTGACTCTATCGATGAACCATTTCCATGAGAACCATCCTGAAAATTGGTCCGAATTTTTTGTAGATGCGATTCCCTCAGTTGGTATAGCATTTTCTAGCACATTCGTGGCCTTTGTCCTATATGGACCTATAAATTTTAATTTCTCCTCACCATATTTATGGTATAAAAGGGATTTCCGGCTAAAGGGTATCCCAGACCGATTCATCAATGTCATATACAATTGGTCATATTACCGAGGCTACATAGACATATATTATAACAAAATATTTACTATGGGTATACGGAGATTAGCTGAACTAACTTATTTATTTGATCGATGGGTAATTGATGGAATTATAGATAGAGTCGGTATCCTGGGTCTCTTTGTAGGAGAGGGAATGAAATATTTAGGGGGGGGACGGACATCTTCCTATCTATTTGGATTCTTGTTTTTTGCAGTAATCTTTCTACTGACAATTTTTATTTTTATATGGATTCGTTGATGTGAGATTTTGACTAATCTCTCATTCTCTGTATCGATAGATCGATCTTTTATGTCCCCTTGCAATTCTTCGTCCCCTTCCCTTCTCTCCATCCCCTCCGTCCCCCTGTTCTCTTTCTGTTCTTCCTTCCCCTTTCTATTCCCCCTTCCTCCATTTTGGATTCATTTCATTATAGATAGATAGATATCTATCTATCTATATGGAACATATATAGAACTGATATTCCATCATTCAAAAAAGGATTCTTCTTAAAATGAAATGCTGAGAAAGAAAATACAGATAAAAAAGAGTGATTGATCAGGTAGAATTACAATCATTGAAGTAATGACGGTACGATCGCTGATATGGATTCCTCTCACTTCAGCACTTCCCACCACTTTATCTTTATCTACCAAAATCACCGGGCAGATCGGATCTAATCTCACGTATCCCAGCATTCAACCAGCCCATGATCCGAAGGCTATACAGCATGGAGCGGGCAGAGAGATGAAAGGGCCGACAGGGGGACCTTCTCCTGCTTGATCGAAATCAATTCTATGATCGAATAGCAGTTCCAAGTGCCATGATGTCCGCTTCGTTTCACTCAATGAAGGGCTCGGACAGGTAAGGTAGGTTAGTTGAGACTATCTCACCATTACCTTCTAGCTCTTAGGATAAGAAGCAGGCCCCTTGTCCCTGGCAGGGAGAGAGAGGTCTTTGTTGCCCTTCGGTGGAGTGAGTATACCTAGCGAACTGGCGGGTCCGCAGCACCGTGGAGATCGATTGATCAATATGCATCGTGGAGAAGATCATGGTGATGGTTGACCGCCGCCTCCCCTTGTCCTGGAGGCGGGGAGGCGAAGGGGATTGCTATCGTCACCTTCTCTCCCTATAATATAGGGTGGGGTGTATGTTCCAGAAGTTCCGAAGGAAGCTTTGGGCTTCTCAATGGTTCATGCACCGGTCGTAGGTCGGTCCAAAGAACAAGAGTCTTGAACGTATATGAGATCTAACCCCCCGTTGTTCCTCAGTAGCTCAGTGGTAGAGCGGTCGGCTGTTAACTGACTGGTCGTAGGTTCAAATCCTACTTGGGGAGATCCACTTTATTCAAGGGCTCGCTCCGACCGTTAGGAGTAGGTAAAACGTTCCCTGTCCTTATTGATATTAATGCGAAATCGCCAAAAACAAGGATAAGGGTGTACTCACTCCCAGTAGTTCGGAAAAATATGGAAACAACAGTCTCTTTGGAGTACTGAAAGGTTCGGATGAGCAGATCCATGGTTCTCCGTTCTGATGACATTTCCAGAGCTGAATTGGGGCGAAGGCCTCTATTCGCTCGACCCATAGCTGGTAAAACTATCAATTCGTTCCTTGGAAGTCATTGATAATTGGATCCCTGCATGCTGTCAATATCTCGGTGTAGATTTGGGATAATCTCTTGTTCTGTAGCCCTAATTAAGGCTAC